CCATGAAGGAGAACAGTTCGAACCCTGCTGTACTGTCTACGAGAACGTCGATATGGGGCAAAGGGAAATCGTCTTTGGGGCTGGCCTTGTTCAGATCTCAATAGTCGACGCGGACTCGAACTTGGCCGTTCTTCTTGATGACTGGCACGATGTTGGCGGACCATGTTGGGTACTGAGATACCTCGATGAATTCTACTTTAATAAGCTTCTCGACTTCCTCTTTGATTTTCAGAACGAGCTCGGGTTTATACCGACGTCACTTCTGTTTGACCGGAGGAATCAACGGATCCGTCGGTACCCGATGCTCGACGATTTTGGGGTCGAGGCCGGGCATATCAGCATATGACCAAGCGAATACATTCTGATACTCAGTGAGGAATGCAACCATTCTTGCAGCCTCGGACGGAGACAGATTTGCTCCAATTTGCAGCTCACGAGGGTTTTCGTCAGTTCCGATATTCACCGTGACGGGCTCCTCGATGGTAACAGGCTTAGGCGCCTCATGGCGGTGAAGATCTTGTTTGATCGAAAAATAATCATCTTCCGATTCATTATACTCCTTTTTCTCCTAGGTTTCATTGGGTTACGATTGGTTCACGAACGATAGAAGAAGAAAAGAAGTTCGGATTCGACTCGCTTTTAGCTTCAAGTGGTTCAGTCTTCTTTCAAGATTATCATATGTGATGTAGAAGAGGAAGAAGCGGTCTTAGCTTAGTCGGGATAGGAGCTCTTGTCTGCTTTGGTCATGAATCTGCCGTTAAAAGGCATCGCTTTACTTTCTTGATTCTTGAAAAGAGTAGTTAGCAGGCAGGGGATATTTTCTTTTATGGTAGTTCAGTGAACCGAGTACGCTCAGTAACGGAGGAATAGTTCAGTAGTGGAGGAACCGTCTCTCCTTTTCGCAAGGGAAGAACCGATTTTATTCTTTCTACATATGCAGATAAGGGAATGAGATCGGGCCTTCAATCTTACCGTACCATTTCATTTGTGACCCGATAAGCGCTACGCTAGCGGGTGACTACGTGAGCTAAGTGAACGGTTGACGTACTTCCTCGTAGCGGCGTGGTACCATTCAGTGCTACCTTGACCATTGCTTCTCGCCTAACGGTGCTAATATGTATTCAACCTAAGGACTTCCTAAAAATGCCCCCGCAAATTCAGTCCGTAATGCCTGCCAACTTCGTTGCCTTGGGTACGAATGTGATGTTCAAAGCTGCTTTCTCTAGACACCATGGAAAAGATCACTGACGAGCTCAATCTCTAAGTGTGAAATTGTCAGTTTCCTCCTCTTTTTGAGGCTGAGAGATCATATGGGTCAACAATTCTCATTTCTTAGTTACAATAAATAAGCCCTTCTCAAGGAAGTGAGCCAAGAGCCACTCATCTAAGCCAGCGGATTCTAATTCGTATGTGCTGCTAAACTTCCTCATATGATGAAACCTGTGTGGAATACTACAATCCGGGCATTCCTCTTATTAAAGGAATCGGTGAGTGAAGACAAGATCGGATTGCCGGGTTGGTTGCTCGCTTCCAAAACCCTAAGCAAGAGGTCCCATACTTTCCTGTCCAAAACTAGAACGCGAACTCGAACAACTGGCTTGACTTGACTTTAGCTACATGGACAGTTTCACTGACCTAACGGCCAATAAATTACAACTGGAATCTGGTCCTATTTATTTCCACTTCCTTTCTTTGATACGATATTGAAACCAGAGAGAGACTAGCTCCCTTGAGTGGGGAAAGCGTTCTGAAGTTTCATCAGGGACGACTATCCTCTTTCGTAGAAAGAGGAGTGAGACTGCTCGCCCATAGGAACGAGTAGGTCGGGCAGACGCCATCGCTGGTCCTTTTGAAGCTGATAGCATGCCTTGAAAGGTTCTGGGGAAGAGTCGCTTCCCCAAGAACGAGGGATCACTTGGACTTTCTTTTGTTCCGCCATCTATTTCGACTTCAGTGAGAAAACTATCCCCAGTTCTCTTGGGAGTTCCCCTCTATTGCTAATGCCTATTTAACATAGGAGTTCGTGTAAGAGAGTTTTGAGGGATATATAGTTTAAGTGCCAGTTGCCATTGATCTTCTTGGAAAAAAGGGGCATCTTTTTACCCGCCAGTTTCCTTTGCTGTCGATGCAGGCGAGTTGGTTAAAGCCTATTCTCGTCTCGAATAAGAGAGTACCTGGAGTACTATCATAACATTTTTCCAGTACTATTAGAATCCCCTATAACCAGGGAGTTTTGGAGTTTAACTAGAACCTAGATAGAATCTCCGGGGATATCTTATCAGAAGCTGCTATATCTCTCGCTATGCTTTTATGAGTGGATTTGAGAGTGCGGCATAGCTCTCCTGAATTTGAGGAAGGTGCTAACCTTAATGAATAAGGTCAGTTTGAAGAGAGATGGGGAGAAGTTCCCTTTTTCCCGTTTAGGGGTCTTTTATCTTTGGGTCACGATAGCGTAATCCAATTTTTTGCAAAGGATTATTGTTTTGATAAAACTCATACTCGAGGCCTATGCGGCTTTCTCATTAGCTCCCTCAAAGGCTAAGGCTCTGGAAAAAGAAGTTCACTTTAGAACACATAATGGCAAAAACGGTAAAGAAACAAAACCTTTCCGCTTTCCCCTCCTGTCTTTAATAAAATCTATGTAGCCTTCGCTTGCTGCTGTTCTTGTCAGCTCAGAGAACAAGATATCATCAGGTATTTTCAGAATCTTATCCGAACAAGGGACTTTCTCAAAGCTCAAGGACTAAGGCAGCACCCTTATAAAGAAAGATAAATCGCGTTTATATATATATATATATATATAATACAGACTCCATACGATTGTTAGGGCCTACAAAAAGAAAATGCGACAGAAAGCCCTTCTTTTTACATATTCTCTCCACCGGTCCCTCTGCCGACCTATTCCCAAAATCACTTTTAATTACGTATGAGAAGAAACCGAGTGAGCCTCTTTTTCCTTCCGTCCGTCTTGGATCGACCTCACTCAAGCCGCACCCCTGGCTCAGGTTGGCAACCTGTCTCTGCTTTTTCCTTCCCCTCTCCCCTATATCGCTGCCTATCTAATAAAAGGCTTTCAAAGGGCTGAGTCGTTCACAGGAAAAGCGAATTCAGTCACCCCAGGGTCTCAATCCTAAGATAGGGAGAAAGGAAAGTATGCCATTACTCTCAGCTGCTCACTCTTGAGAAAATGGTTTCCGGGGTGGAATTTCCCTTATTTATATGGTAGAGAAAAAGCTAGTCTTTTTTGAATCTCCGCTGCAGTTGTTCTCCTTTCAGAGGTTAAGGAAAAACCCGGTAGCTTATTGGACTTTGACTTGGCACGAACGGGAGAAGAATCAAAGGAAGACGGGGCGGGGCTCAGGGCAAAGGAGTTAAGAGTTCCATAAGCAAACTTTTCCCCGGGGTAAAGAAGATCTAAGTAAGTAGGGAGTTAGAGTTACTAGTTTGAAGTGGCGAATGCTCTTTCTTCCTGTCTGGGAATCCTAGCCTAGTCTGACTCATCGAAGATGCACATAATCATCTTTTTTACTTTTCACTCTTAGGCTCGCAACAAAGTTCTCGACCTTTTCCCTTTTTCTAAGGGGGACTAAAGAGACTATTTGTTTACAGCCAACCATGAACAGAGTTCAGAGTCGATTCGGTAATTAAGAGTCGATCTAGTATGGCAAATTCCTCGCAGGCCTTAAGCCTTTTGCCTGCTTTATCTGCAGAGCTAACTCATGAAGTGACTGCTTTCACTCGGTTCACTACTCTTACTCTCTTCTTATCAAAGAATTTAACACTTTCCGATGGCTTCAGCAAGCAATATTCTCCCCCTTTCCCACCTATTCCTCCCGAAAGAGAGGACTCGTTCTGGCTTTAAAGAGCCTCTTAATAGTACCTTAGAACATCTCTTAGATACTCCTAAAGAATCCGAAGATCCCCCTCGACTAGCTCGTCTCATATGGGGAAGACAATCAATCAAGTCCACTTCCAAGCCAGTTGCCATCGGAAGCAGGAAAGAGTCACTCTCTGGACATTGAATAAAGGATTTTCAAGACCCGAACTAGCGTATCGTTCATATCACCTGGAATTCTTAATAATGTGCCAACCATTCTGTCGTCAGTAGCTAAGGAAGGGGCAAAGGCTTAGAACCCTTTCGACCTGGGCGAGACATTAGAGTGATGAGCCTGTTCGCACTTATATAATATAACTGTCTTTTCCCGGAGGTTCCCGAATACACTGGCCCGGCAGGTAGAGTCCGGCTGGGAGGATCCCCTTATTGTTCTTCGCTCATTGAATAACCCCACGTATGGCACGAGTGAGGAACGAGCTTACATTTGAGGCTGATGGGACATAGGTAAAATTCCACTTTACGGACTGCAAAGAGACTTCACAGCTGATTCAAAAGCTTCAAAAGAGCTACAATCAAAATCAAGTCGTTTACTTCTTATTTGTGACTCTTGCCAACAATTGGTTCTTTAACTGGCACTTGACTCGAACCGCTTGCCATATCTAAACTAGCTACTGGCAAAGAGGGGGATCCCCTTGTGCCCTACAACCCGAAAGGCGACATCTGAGTCTTCTATTGGCGAATCGAATTCCTCTACGAGTTGCTCCCTTGAGCGCCCTGCTAAAGAAAGACCAGTAACTTCTCCTTCCCCTGCTAATGCTATTGCTACTGTGCTACTACGAATGCTACTTTTTTAAAGCAAAGAGCGGTGTCATCCCCGCTTCTTCCTCTTCTCCTTCGATACGTGCCTCCTTTCTTCCGGATGAACGAATCAGACTGAACCACTGTAGAATTTTCAGCTGTTGGCAAGGAGCTACTCTTTCCCTCCACTCCGGGCTGGCAAGCTTATATCTCTCGATGGCTGCGTCGGATCTTTCCTGAAAGCTGGGGAAGGTGCGAAGCGAACTCATATCGTCGTATACCCAGGGTGCGTAAGCCTTCTGATCCTACTTTGTCGTTTAGATTATGCCAAAAAAAAAGAAGGGGAAAATGATCAACTGGCACATTTTGATGCAAGTTTAGGGCTGAAATTTACTTTCATTCAAAAAGACCGAGAAAACGCTCAACTGGCAGGATTGAACTGTCACTTACGAGGGAAAAATGATTGCTTCCCATTTTTCCGACGCATTCACATTGAAGTGAAGATAATCGGCTGGCTGTGGGCTTGAAGGAAGAGAAGTGGGCAATTCCGCTGTTAGACTTGCCGCTCTTACAAAATAAGCTGTTACAGAAAGAGTAGCAGCTGCAAGAGCTCTCGTCAGCTGTTCGGGATTAACCTAACCTGATTGACCTAATCAACCCCATATGCCAATTTTTAAATAAGAAGGGCTTAAAGCCTAAATAGAACTAGTCAATCCGTAACTGAAAGCAGGAATGGGAATTAATCCATGTCAACAGTAATCACTAGGTAAATGACTTACTTGAAGAGGCATATTCATATGAACCCGAATGGGATTGATGGACAGATTCCCTTGGAGCAAAGGAGAGATAATGCTAGCAACTTCGAAAGAATGGGAAAGGCAATGAAATTCTTTCACTAGTCTCAGTCCGAGTACGGGAAGGGCATCCATTTTAAGATTTAAGAGTATACAAGGGTAGGCCTTTTTGGTAACGGTATCAAGTGATATATGATTTGATTGGATTTTCTTTTCTGGAGTAATAAGATCTTTTCCTCACTTCATGCTTGAAGGGAAAGGTTAGGACCTGACCTGCTCTTTTAGAATCGCTTCTCCGTTCCAGGGCTCGCCTTCGCTTTTCTTATTATGCTACCTAACTATAGCGGTAGATAGGAGCCAATACGGGATCCTTTACATAGTCAGGTCCCCTAGTCGCTTTCCTTGTTTTTCCCTTCCTGGTTGTTTTTAGTTGGAGTTTGTTTCAGTGCTTCTCGCTGCAAGTTTTGTTACACTCCTTTCTGCTACATCCCATAAGCCAGCAGCATCAGTCCCTTTTAGGGAGGGGTCCCGTAATATTTTTTCTTCCCTGGAGTACTATTTCACCAGCGAGTTTTAGTTCCTCGTCTGAGTCTAGGATTTCCCTTCCCTGATGGCTTGTGATGTGATAAGAGATACTGTTGGCTTAAGACTGGCTGGAGGGGAATTGATACACTCGTAAGGAACTGGATGAAACTATGAACTCCTCAAACAAGGGGACAGCAGAGGAATGCGACTATAGAAAGTATTACCTGGAACACTGGTTTAAAAAGTATACTATTCATATAAACTTATTACTCGGGGACTGGCACAGACTAAGGCCTTCGACTTCTCTTGCGCATGCATAAAACTTTACATTGAAATACGCCTTTTTTGCTTGCGGAAACTTGAGGGGCTTATGATACTCCAATTGCCTTCGGCTGGATCGTATTCCCTAGCCTCCTGGCACTCCAACTTCCAACGACATGTAAGGTTGCTTAATCTTAATAGTCTTCCACTCCAAGGGAAAGAGAAAGAAAAGGGGCAATAACATAGCCTACTACAAAGGATGGGAACCCCAATGCTACCCTCTTCTCCTTGGAAGATCAAAGAAAAGAGATGACTACTATCCATATTCACTGGGGACTGATCTTACCCCGGGACTGGGATTGCGACTAGCCTAAGCTCTCTCACTTGCTCGCTTTCAACCTCACTTGCTTTTGACCTAAAATCCATAGTATAAGAAGAGACTGCTACCTCTACTGGTCTAGGGAGACAAACATATTATTATGGTCCGAGGAGAACCTTTCCTTTCTTTAGACTCTTGGTGCCATTGAACCCCTTGCTTGTGAGAAGATCCCACGCTCGTAGCAAAACAAAGGTCTATGCGAAATGGACAAAATCTTCTTCTCTATGTCACTAATCAGAGTCGGAGAGACCCGCGAGACTCTCTTTTATCCCGGCACAGAGATGAAACGAATGATGTGCTCCGTAGTACTTACATTATCATTTTTCCCCGCGGTCTCTCGAGTACTCTCTTTGCGGATAAGTTTGAGGATCTTCTCCTTGTTGGGAAGCTCGTAATCATCATCATTCAGCGATGCTGGGCTGGTTTACCGCCTAAGGATTTTCACTCTCCAAGCAAGGGCAAGCAACCTAAAGATACCTTACCTCTGACTTTGTAAGCACCTGTCACACCCTTGCCTCTAGCCTTTAAGAGAAGAATGAACCCTCTCAAGAAATTCATCTGGCCCAAGAACTCCTGCTCCTGAAAGGAATTAGTCTAACTAACTCTTTTTTCTTTCAACTTCTCGCGCTCTCCTCTATTTAGTTGCATTGGGGAGCAACACAACTAAGAGAAGACTACCAATAATAACAGCATGTACAGCATGAGGGGGCCTCTTACTAGTAAACCCTTCAAAAAAGACATCCGATATTTCGGTCACCAACGCGTGCAACAAATAAAAAGAGTAGAGTAGAGCTTGATGTGATTCAAGAAAAAAGAGTCGAATTGGAAGTCAAGTAAGAAGGAAGGAGGCTAGCCCCCGAAAATGCTCCGCGCGTAGGTGAATTTGTCGTTGGGGGAACCAATTCACC